AATTGAATCGATCAAAATAGATCTCTCGTTACTGTTCCTCTGAACAGTAATAGGTAGGGATGACAGGATTTGAACCCGTGACATTTTGTACCCAAAACAAACGCGCTACCAAGCTGCGCTACATCCCTTTCAATTGGTCTACAGTATCATTGTAGAGAATCCCTGTCTTGTTTTCCACATCCTTATTCTCTTTCCTCCATTGATATGCAAAATGGATCTCGGCATTTCTTTTTTTTCGTCTCATATCATATAACATATAATAAATGAATATTTTTCTCGGGAATTCTCAGACGGAAAGGAACCCATTTTTCTGCTTTAAGAAAAAGAAAAAAATCTTATCTACCGAATCATTGCACATTTCAATTTGAATTAGGGATTCCGCACACAAATAGAAGGGGTCTTTAACTACATATACATCTCTTACCATATTGTATTACAATATGGAATACAAAAATAAAGAAGGAGGATTTTCAATGCGAGATCTAAAAACATATCTTTCCGTGGCCCCGGTACTAAGTACTCTATGGTTCGGGTCTTTAGCAGGTTTATTGATAGAAATCAATCGTTTATTCCCCGATGCGTTGACATTTCCTTTTTTTTCATTCTAGTTATTGACATAGAAAGGGGTGAAGAAGAGTAGAGATAGAATCAAATATTTGTCTCTCGTTCCCCTCTTTTCTTGTTTTTTTTTTGAATTCGATAGATAGAATAAGGGGCGAACGAGAAAGAAAAAAGTGGATTCAATCTCAGCGAAACTCGGGTTCAGTCTCTAATTAAATTCAAAATAGAGTTAAAGTTAAAAGAAAAGCGAAATGGAAATGTGGCTAGGGGAAGAGTATCATACAATACAAGATACTTAAATGAAATACTGTACTGTGAGTAGAAATATAGTTAGAAATTTTTGTATTACTTACTATTTACTATATGGATTGCAACAAAATCTTTATTTCAGAATTGGATTTTGAGTTGTTAGCAACTTCCATTTTTTTTGTTCCTTTCTTCTTATTCGCTTTGGATCGGAAAATAGAAAAGTTGGGTGAATCAAAACCCGAAAGGAGGTTCATGGCCAAGGGGAAAGATGTCCGAGTAAGGGTTATTTTGGAATGTACCGGTTGTGTTCGAAACGGTGTTAATAAGGAATTGGCGGGTATTTCCAGATATATTACTCAAAAGAATCGACACAATACACCTAGTCGATTGGAATTGAGAAAATTCTGTCCCTATTGTTCCAAACATACAATTCATGGGGAGATAAAGAAATAGATATAGATCGAACCGAGTGCTTGTGTGTCACTCTTTCAAGGAACATGAAAAAAAAAATTAGATATATATATCTATCTATTATTCATATATTTAAATAGAAACAACTAAATAGAGACAAACAAATCCTATTAATTCATTTTAGAAATCATTTTTGATTGGATCGGAATAGGATTTTAACGATTAGGATTTTAAGGATAAGGAATAAAAAAATTATGGATAAATCCAAGCGACTCTTTCTTAAATCCAAGCGGTCTTTTCGTAGGCGTTTGCCCCCGATCCAATCGGGGGATCGAATTGATTATAGAAACATGAGTTTAATTAGTCGATTTATTAGTGAACAAGGAAAAATATTATCTAGACGAGTGAATAGATTGACCTTAAAAGAACAACGATTAATTACTATTGCTATAAAACAAGCTCGTATTTTATCTTCGTTACCTTTTCTTAATAATGAGAAACAATTTGAAAGAAGTGAGTCGACCGCTAGAACTACTGGTCTTAGAACCAGAAAAAAATAGGCTTACTCCTCAATTGAATCAAAATTCCAATCAGAACCCAAACACCTGGATGTTTTGGTCAACAAATCCTGGAATCCGTTGTGTTGTAAGAAAAAAAAGAATTGGGGAATAAGAATAAATCTTTTTTTATTGAGCGTGTTCGCTCATTTTGACGATTTTAGCATATTATCCCGATTTTATCATAGTAATTTCTATTCTACCTTCCCGGAGTTCATTCTCCAGAGAACTCCATTTAAAAGATTCTGGAAGATTCCTTCCAACCTCCTTATTTTATGATCTCATTGGAAATCATATAAAGACAATTACTATTTGATATAGCTATTTGTGCAAGTATTTTACGATTAAGAAGCAACTGCCCCTTATACAGATTGTGTATTAATCTACTATAAATATAGGATACTCTATTTCGCCGAATTACTGCATTTATTCGAGTGATCCACAAACGACGAAAATCTCTTTTTTTCCTATCTCTATCATGATGAGCCGAAGCCAAAGCTCTTATTTTCTGTTGAGTAATTGTTCGAGTAAGTCTTGAATGAGCCCCGCGAAAGCTTGAGGCAAATAAACGAAGTTTTGTTCTACGTCTCCGAGCTATATATCCTCGTCTAATTCTGGTCATTGAATAAATGAAACTTTGATGAATAACTAATTGATTTCCTTTCTTTCAGTTATTCATTTCCCCTTTCCTAGTCTATTAATAACAAAACGGATTCTTCCAATTTATAAGATGCAAATTCCAATGGCTTTTGCTACTATAACCTTCCCGACCACACTTTTTTCCTTTTTTCTAGGCGCATTGTAAATAAAATAAAGTAGTAAATAGAAATAGATAAAGAAATTGTGGGTTCCATCGTCTCTATGGTTACTTCTTAAACGGTGAGGTCCTTTCTATACACCGGAGCCCTTTCCTTCATTTAATCAATCCTATTGTATTGGTAACTTGTACAGTTACCACTCTTTGGCTCTACCCATGAAGTTTCCAGTAATAGGTCTTTCCTAACGAGATATACCTTATACAGTAACGGTATTTAATTATGAAGTTTGGTTGGGTAGCTGACCCTGTTAGTCCGTTCTTGCAAGAGTAGAAACATAATCTTTCCGCTTTTTAAATAGGATTTCCCCCCGCTTAATGGATAACTATTTGTTACCAATGGGGAATTCTTTCTCATCTTAAATTGCAAATTGAAGTTATTGAATTTGCACCAATGGAAACCATAAATTTCATACACAATAGAAAGATATGATAGATCTATCCTTTTTAGTTTTAGATCGTGAATGGAGTTCTTCCATTCTATCCGATTCAATGGTACTGATCATTGATATTGGAAAATTTGTTTTCTTTCTTTTGTTTTGTCTCAACCCATGATTTAAACGAGTCGCACATACACCCTCGTACATGTTCCTCGGCGCTGAGGGCATCCCCCAAGAGCGGGGGATTTCGTGACGTTTCTGATTGGCTGTCTTGGGTTTCTAATAAGTTGTTTAATAGTTGGCATGCTGAATTATACATTAGGGGTTGGTTTAGATCGATCCTAACCGGACGATTATGAATTTCTTCTATTTAATAGATTAATAGAATATTAAACCCTTAAGAAGTAAGAAGATAAAATCAGAAATCGTGTATTTGCGTGAAATCACTGCTATTTTTTATACAACCGCTACAAGATCAACAATTCCATGAGCTTGGGCTTCTGTTGCTGACATAAAAACATCCCTTTCCATGTCTTCGGATACAACCCATAAGGGCTTGCCTGTTCTTTGTACATAAACCCTTGTAAGGGTTTCGCGCAGTTTCAGTAGTTCTTCCGCTTCCAGGATAAATTCGCCCGTTTGTGCCTCATAAAAAGCGGCAATAGGTTGATGGATCATTACCCTGATTATATAGATAAGATAACATAATAAAATGATATATATAATATAATATAATAAAAGATTCCTATAGCTCGACGATCCGTGGAGGGGAAGAGAGAAAGAATAAGAAAAAGATAGAATTGAACAACCGTACGGGCATTTTTGCGCATTGCATACGGCTCTCCAATGGACTTCACTTTTTTACCTTTCATCGAAGAAAGAGAAAATCTGGGGTCTCTTATACCCAGATCGGTAAATGATCCAATTACCACCCTTCTTTTTTTTGGAGGAGTTAAAAAATACTATGATGGCCCCGTTGCTTTCTATATTTATTTCGGCTGTTATTCAGCAATCCCAAAGTTTCTTTCTTTTTTTGATTTTCGTACTCTTTGATAACCTAAATCCTGTTAATAATCCTCTGGTGTGAAAAAAGTTTGTGACGCTGAAATAGGCCTACGATAGGTAAGATAAAGTCGTAAATACCCTTCGTTTGTCTCATACTACTCTTTCGATACATAATTGAGAATCTTTTGAAAAAAAAAAAAACAATAAAGAATTTGGATATCGAATTCGAAGTGCCATGCTATTATTACTGAATATTAATAATTCATATGGTGAAGGCATAGTCTTCTTTTTTCTCTCAAATAAAAAACTCATTGGCGCTAAGCGTGAGGGAATGCTAGACGTTTGGTAATTTCTCCTCCGACCAGGATAAAAGACCCCATTGAGGCGGCCAATCCCATGCATATTGTGTGTACATCTGGTCGCACAAATTGCATAGTATCATAAATAGCGATTCCGGGTATTACCCAGCCGCCAGGAGAGTTTATAAACAAATAAAGATCCTCGGTATCATTCTCTATACTGAGATATACCATAAGACCAATAAGTTGATTCGAGATCTCGCTATCAACTTCTTGGCCTAAAAAAAGTAATCTTTCTCGATAAAGTCGGTTGATTAGGATAAAATTGTATCCTTTAGGAGCCGTACAGGCACCTTTTGATGCATACGGTTCAACATGCGAAAAAAATCAATGTGTAAACTCCAGCCCTCTTTCTTTTTTCATAGCGGGTTCTTTCTAACTTCTAGCGATAGAAAAAACAATTCACTAAACTTATCGAACTAACCTTTCATTGATGTATTTTTTCATCGAGATCCGATTCAAAAATCACGATGTCATTTTCTTGTTCCTGAACGGGCTTCTTCAATTTTTTTAGGTTTATGCTCTACTCCGAGTAAGGATCTGCCCGATTTTGATTTGTACATATAGGACAAATGACCCCAATACCACGTCTTTTTTTTGCTATTACCCCCCCCTTTTTTCAATTCATTTCTTTCATGCCTTTTGCTAAATATTCGACGTATTTATATTCATTCCCTTTTGGATTCGATTGATTAATAGTTTGAGATCATTCCTATTTAACGAAATCGAATCGTTTATGATATAAGTAATAATCATAAATATATTACCAATTGGGTTTTTTAAACGGAGCCTGGATACTTGATTTTATTGGTCCAGCCAAGCCGACCATAAATTTTTTTAATTGCTAATATTATATTAATCTAGATACCTCCTCACAAAACGGATCTATTTGCACTTCATCGCGCTTCACGCTACAAATTTTTGATAATTCAATTTTTTTTTTTGGAGGCGAAACGGAGGATATCTCCATCGAGGGAGAGAATGGGGAAATCCCATATGACCCAATATATCTGACAAGTCGCACTATACGTCAACCCAAGATGCATCTTCCTCTCCGGGACTTCGAAAAGGTACTTTTGGAACACCAATAGGCATAAACTGAAAGAAAAAAGAATTAAGTACTCTATTTCACTTTGATGTGGAAGCGTAATAATGTGCTTATTATCTTAATAATATCGACCTTTATCATATTTTATATATAAATTGAATAAGTTCAGAAAATAAAGTAAAGGAAAACAGAATGAAGAAAGGAAAATTATTACGAATAGGCCCTTTGAATGATGACCAAATATGGATGCATTCGCTCATAGAAAAGGGAATCAACCCCCATTGCGTATTGGTACTTATCGAGTATAGAATAGATCTGCTTCTCTTTTTTCCTACGAACCGAACTATTCCATTATTACTAAATACTAAAAGAATAGAACAAATATTAATCCTTTTTCCGAGATAATCGGCTGAAAAAAAAGGGCGGTCCATAGCATAGTTTTTTTTCAATGCAATAATGCAATAAAGTTACATAGTGTCTATTTTTTGTTGATAAAGGGGTATTCCCATGGGTTTGCCTTGGTATCGTGTTCATACCGTCGTATTGAATGATCCCGGTCGTTTGCTTTCTGTCCATATAATGCATACAGCTCTGGTTGCTGGTTGGGCCGGTTCAATGGCTCTATATGAATTAGCAGTTTTTGATCCCTCCGACCCCGTTCTTGATCCAATGTGGAGACAAGGTATGTTCGTTATACCCTTCATGACTCGTTTAGGAATAACCAATTCATGGGGCGGTTGGAGTATTACAGGAGGGACGATAACGAATCCGGGTATTTGGAGTTACGAAGGTGTAGCTGGGGCACATATTGTGTTTTCTGGCTTGTGCTTCTTGGCAGCTATTTGGCATTGGGTGTATTGGGATCTAGAAATATTTGGTGATGAACGTACAGGAAAACCTTCTTTGGATTTGCCTAAGATCTTTGGAATTCATTTATTTCTCTCCGGAGTAGCTTGTTTTGGGTTTGGCGCATTTCATGTAACAGGATTGTATGGTCCTGGAATATGGGTGTCCGACCCTTATGGACTAACTGGAAAGGTACAGGCTGTAAATCCAGCGTGGGGTGTGGAAGGTTTTGACCCTTTTGTTCCAGGAGGAATAGCCTCTCATCATATTGCAGCAGGGACATTGGGCATCTTAGCAGGCTTATTCCATCTTAGTGTCCGTCCGCCTCAACGTCTATACAAAGGATTACGTATGGGCAATATTGAAACCGTTCTTTCCAGCAGCATCGCTGCTGTCTTTTTTGCAGCTTTTGTTGTTGCTGGAACTATGTGGTATGGTTCAGCAACTACCCCCATTGAATTATTTGGTCCCACCCGTTATCAATGGGATCAGGGATACTTTCAGCAAGAAATATATCGAAGAGTTAGTGCTGGACTAGCCGAAAATCAAAGTTTATCAGAAGCTTGGTCTAAAATTCCTGAAAAATTAGCTTTTTATGATTACATCGGAAATAATCCGGCGAAAGGGGGATTATTCAGAGCGGGTTCAATGGATAACGGGGATGGAATAGCTGTCGGGTGGTTAGGACACCCTATCTTTAGAGATAAAGAAGGGCGTGAACTTTTTGTACGTCGTATGCCTACTTTTTTTGAAACATTTCCAGTTGTTTTGGTAGACGGAGATGGAATTGTTAGAGCCGATGTTCCTTTTAGAAGGGCAGAATCGAAGTATAGTGTCGAACAAGTAGGTGTAACTGTTGAGTTCTATGGTGGCGAACTGAATGGAGTGAGTTATAGTGATCCGGCTACTGTGAAAAAATATGCTAGACGTGCTCAATTGGGTGAAATTTTTGAATTAGATCGTGCTACTTTGAAATCCGATGGTGTTTTTCGTAGCAGTCCAAGGGGTTGGTTTACTTTTGGACATGCTTCGTTTGCTCTGCTCTTCTTCTTCGGACACATTTGGCATGGTGCTAGAACCCTGTTCAGAGATGTTTTTGCTGGTATTGACCCAGATTTGGATGCTCAAGTGGAATTTGGAGCATTCCAAAAACTTGGAGATCCAACGACAAGAAGACAAATAGTCTGATGCAACATTGCTCTGTTATTTTTCGCTTCTGGTTTCTATTTTCTGTTTGTGATTTTACATAGGGTACTGGAGAAATCCGGATTGAAAACGCCGCCTTTTCTTTGATTCTTCTTTTTTCTTTAATTCGGGAGATAATCCCCAAAAAATAGGTATGGAAGCTATAATTGTAAACCGCGATCGAATTTATGGAAGCATTGGTTTATACATTCCTCTTAGTCTCGACTTTAGGAATAATTTTTTTCGCTATCTTTTTTCGAGAACCGCCTAAAGTTCCAACTAAAAAAACGAAATGATTTTTCATTATCTCAATTGACGTAATGGGCCTCCCAATATTGCAATATTGGGAGGCCCATTACGTCAACTAGTCCCCGTGTTCTTCGAATGGATCCCTTAGTTGTTGAGAGGGTTGCCCAAAAGCAGTATATAAGGCGTACCCAGTAAAACTTACAAGTAAACCAGATATAGAGATGGCGACTAGGGTTGCTGTTTCCATTCTTATATAATTTCAAGACCACAATGGATCTATGATAAGATCGTTTATTTACAACGGAATGGTATACAAAGTCAACAGATCTCAATGAATACAAAATAGGATTTATGGCTGCACAAACTGTTGAAGGTAGTTCTAGATCTGGTCCAAGACGAACTGCTGTAGGGGATTTATTGAAACCATTGAATTCGGAATATGGTAAAGTAGCTCCTGGATGGGGAACTACTCCTTTGATGGGTGTCGCAATGGCCCTATTTGCGATATTCCTATCTATTATTTTGGAGATTTATAATTCTTCCGTTTTACTGGATGGAATTTCACTGAATTAGAGTTACAAGAACCACAAAATACTAGCTTTTAAATAAAAAAAGGGAAGCATTTAGGTCCCGGATTTTTATTTTAGCTCATTTTTTTTTGGTAGTTCGACTTGGTAGTTCGACCGCGCAATTTTTTTGTTTCTGTATTTCCGGAATATGAGTGTGTGACTTGTTATAATTGATCCTATTGCTAGTACAGAGAATGGGTCTGTCGTCTTGATAGAGATGATTTTACCCCGTCGGATATTTATTCTAGTATCTGGAGCACGGAATATATGAAATAGATCACGAAGTATTCAAACTATGATTCATACTTAATATTCAGACCTCGCGGCCGGATTCCAAAATTAGAAATAGAAATTGAAAGAAGAAAAATCTTTCAAATTCCCATTTCTGCTTTGATTTTACTCAAAGGACAAACATTTCTTTGTATTTTTAGTAAGTTTATCTATTCTCCTCGTTAAATAAATGATGATCCAATGGTTCTTACTCGGGGAATCTTTGGACTTAGTTTGAAGGTTTTATTGAATCATCGTGGTTCTAGTATGAATCTGAGGTTTCAATTGATTCTATAGGGTCTTAACAAGAAAATTCCTATCAATAATAAAGAAAACAAAAGTAAAACCGCATTACATACAAATCAAAATAACAAATCAAAGAAAAAGAAATAGGTAAATAGAAGATTCAAGAGGCCTGTAACGATCAACATAAAGACAAGTGAGCCGACTTGATTTTTTGGCATTCTAATTATAACCACAAAGAAGAGCTTTCTGATTTTGACTCTTTCGTATCTTTAGATAAGATTGAATCAGAAGATTAAGAAGTTTCCAATTTTCTATTCCATACCCTTTTGACCCAGTATTGGGGTGTTTTTGTTTGAGCTGTACGAGATGAAATTCTCATATACGGTTCTCGGAGGGGGAGTCTCCCCAGGTTACCTATCTCAATAAAGTTTACGATTGGTTCGAAGAACGTCTCGAGATTCAGGCGATTGCAGATGATATAACTAGTAAATACGTTCCTCCTCATGTCAACATATTTTATTGTCTAGGAGGAATTACGCTTACTTGTTTTTTAGTACAAGTAGCTACAGGCTTTGCTATGACTTTTTACTACCGTCCGACCGTTACTGAGGCTTTTGCTTCTGTTCAATACATAATGACGGAAGCTAACTTTGGTTGGTTAATCCGATCGGTTCATCGATGGTCGGCAAGTATGATGGTCCTAATGATAATCCTGCACGTATTTCGTGTGTATCTCACAGGTGGTTTTAAAAAACCTCGCGAATTGACTTGGGTTACAGGCGTGGTTCTGGCTGTATTGACCGCATCTTTTGGTGTAACAGGTTATTCTTTACCTTGGGACCAAATTGGGTATTGGGCAGTCAAAATTGTAACGGGCGTACCGGAAGCGATTCCGGTAATAGGATCGCCTTTAGTAGAGTTATTGCGCGGAAGTGCTAGTGTGGGACAGTCCACCTTGACTCGTTTTTATAGTTTGCACACTTTTGTATTACCTCTGCTTACTGCCGTATTTATGTTAATGCATTTTCTAATGATACGTAAGCAAGGTATTTCTGGTCCTTTATAAAGAATATAGATCATAGAGATTTGTAATCAATCAGTTATCTTATTACTTTACTTGGGGGAGGAACAATAATATTTCATTGCTACAAATATGGATTATTGACAAAGAATAAGACATGTATTTGGAAATTTTCCCTCAACTCCACAATATTGTATTATTTATTTGACATGGACGAATAGTTGAAGGGA